TTAATTTCTTCTCCTATACAAAAACTAAAAAGACCCACTCCATTGGTAATTCCATCAATGACACCTTTATCAAAAAACTCCGTTAGTTCGGTTAATCCTCTTATACCGAGAGTAAAGACTCTAGTATAGAAAATATCTATATAACCGCGATTATATGACCAACTGTATATCTTTTTTTTTACTTTATCAAAAAAGTCCTTTTTCGGATTTTTCTTGTAAAAGGAATTTTGTAAATCCAAATTCTGAAAAAAAGAATAAGCGGATCCATAGAAGATATATGCGATGAATAAACCGAAGATAGCTAGACTTACAGAAGAAATTGCATTAGTAATAAATTCATATGAATTTATAGACGAATTAGAACTTTCCTGGGTAAAGTTTATTGAGGGAGTTAACCACTTTGATAATATGGTTAACCCCGCTATTCCATTATCCGTCGCTCCATTATCAAAAGAGATTCCTATGAATCCAATGAAGAAAGTAAAAAGCAGTAATATAAGAAGAGGAAATAACATAGTATTTCCCGTTTCATGTGGATAGGCAAAAGTTTTTTTAGCACCAAAGGACGTACTAAAGCATCCTATCCTATTTGTTGTATTACCTTGAATTTTTGGTATATTTTGTGAAAAAAAAGAAACTCCACTCTTTGTTGTTGATAAAACGAAATCCCCATTCACTCCTTTGGGTATCCTTTTTCCCCATAAGGATATTGAATACAAGGGACCCTCTTTAGTGCTACTATAATTTTGAAAATGAACGCGCAAATACCCATCAAATGTAAGTAAATATATCCGAAACATATAAAAGGCAGTTAATCCTGCAGTAAAGGAGGCTATTATTCCAAAAAAGGGCGAATACAACCAACTATTACTAAGGATTTCATCTTTGGACCAAAAGCAAGCAAGAGGTGGAATACCACAAAGAGAAAGTGTACCCCATAAAAAAGTGGATCTTGTAATTGGAATATATTTTCTTAAACCCCCCATAAGAACCATATTCTGACTTTTATCTGGTGAATATCCAACAAGAGGTTCCATTGAATGAATAATGGATCCGGATCCCAAGAACAATAAAGCTTTTGAATAAGCATGAGTGATCAAATGAAATAAAGCAGCTTGATAAGAACCTATACCTAGAGCTAACATCATATAACCCAATTGAGACATTGTAGAATAGGCTAAACTTCTTTTAATATCTCTCTGAGCAAGAGCTAAAGTAGCTCCTAAGAAGAGTGTTATTGTACCTACTAAAGAAATTAAACTCATTATCAAAGGTAGAGATATGAAAAGAGGAAGAAGTCGAGCTAGAAGAAAAATACCCGCAGCAACCATAGTTGCTGCGTGTATAAGAGCCGAAATGGGAGTGGGTCCTTCCATAGCATCGGGTAACCATACGTGAAGAGGGAATTGTGCGGATTTCGCAACTGCACCAAGGAATAATAAAAAAGCACACAAAGTAGTAAGTAAAGAGTTAATTCCATTATTAGGAATCCAGTTATTAGCTATTTTGAACAAATCCCTAAACTCTAAACTACCCGTTATCCAAAAAAAACCTAAAATTCCTAATAATAGACCAAAATCACCTACACGATTAGTTACAAAAGCTTTTTGACAAGCACTCGCTGCGATTGGTCGTGTAAACCAAAAGCCTATCAATAAATAGGAACACATTCCTACGAGTTCCCAAAAAAAATAAATTTGTATCAAATTGGAGCTAGTAACCAATCCCAGCATGGAAGTATTGAAAAAACTTATATAAACAAAAAATCTCAAATACCCTTCATCGTGAGACATATAACCGTCACTATAAATAAGAACCAGGATTCCTACAGTGGTAATTAGTATTAACATAATAGAAGTAAGCGGGTCAATCAAGTATCCAAATTCTAAAGAAAAATCATTATTCACGGTCCAAGACCATAGATATTGATAGATAGAACTTGCATTTATTTGTTGAATAGACAGTTGAACTGAGAATACCATAGCTATACTTAAGAGTAAAACACTAGGAAAAGCCCATATGCGACGAAGATTTTTTGTTGCTGTCGGAATAAAAAAAAGGCCAAATCCCATTGACATAATAACTGGAAGTGGTAGAAGAGGGATTACCCATGCATATTGATATGTATGTTCCATAAGAAAAGAAGTTGAAATTTTTACTTGAAATTTTTACTTTAATTTTTCTATAAAATAAAATTGTTTCCGATTCACCAAACCAATTCTTATCTCTTTCTGAAGGAATAAATAAAAAGAATAAGAAAAAAAAGTGGAATCTTTTTACTTTCTATTCATTTTGAGATTTCTTTAAAACAAAGATGAAGCAGCTGTCTTGTTTCGTAACTGATTGATTGAATTCCAATGAAAAGAAAACCCATGTTTATAAAAAATTCTCAAATAGTTCTTACTTAAATATAGAACTCAAATCCTGATGACTATAATTACCTAAGTTTTAGAATGTCTTGTTTAAGAGACTCAGTATTTTTTGTTTTGATGGGTATTCCATTATGGAATACCATTCTGAACTTAATTAACGATTTGGATTTTCCCTTCTTTTTATCCACCGGTCTTATACAGGGGATACGCTTCCGTACCATATATCTATATATGGAGTATACTTGATATATAAATATCTATAAATAGATTTAAAGGGGAAACCTTTCTATATATTCTATATTATTAGAACAAAGTATAAAATATATACGGAAAAATATTTAAAAAATTCTTGTCTTATCCGCATTAAACAAAATTAAGTAAAAAATAATTCAGAATTTCAGTATCTTTCAGTATCTAAGTATAAATACTAAGAAAAAGAAGAAAGAAGGATTGATTTGCCGGAATAGATGTCTTTCACATACAACTAGAAAAAACTAATTTCCTTTTTGAATGGCAGTTCCAAAAAAACGTACTTCAATGTCAAAAAAGCGTATTCGTAAAAATATTTGGAAGAAAAAAACTTATTTTTCCATAATACACTCTTATTCTTTAGCAAAATCAAGATCATTTTCCAGCGGGAATGAACATCCAAAACCAAAGGGTTTTTCGGGGCAACAACAACAAACAAACAAATAATAAGGTTTTGGAATAATCTAAATTGACCTATCAAAAAATTATTCCAATTACTTAAATATGAATAATTTGGATTAATTAATTAATGTACTTTTATGTGTCGAATTACTCGGTACAATATTCTTAGAACAAATCCCTTTGATATATAGAATAAAAGTTTTGGTATACTGTGTGCTAAGTATTCTTTTCCTATCAATGATCAATGAATTTTTCATAATAGAATTCTCATAATAAAATATGAGAATTCTATTATGAAAAGTGGAGTATTCTTGCAATAGGACTTACCACTTCCATTTTCTACAAAATCATTGGTTTAAGGTTAGTTAAGTAAATCCTATTAATACGAGCATAAAGACTTTCATTCTATAAATTTTTCCTTTTATTGAAAGAATTTTCAAAATTTAAGGGAGAAACTAATTAGAAAAAAAAATTTGTTCTATATTGATATTGCACAACTTAGAAAAAAGTAGTTCCAACTCTTTCAAGGAGCCTTTATATTAGGCACAGCAAGAGTTTATTGTAAAAAAAAATCGCAACGATACTACCAAACGAAGTCTATTTTAATGAAGATTTTAATGTTCCTAAATTTTATAGACTTTCCGAATCTCGACGATTCGCGAGATAATAGCTATTATTCTTTTAAGTTATCCATTATTTGAAGTTAGCCGCCATGGTGAAATTGGTAGACACGCTGCTCTTAGGAAGCAGTGCTCAAGCATCTCGGTTCGAATCCGAGTGGCGGCATTCTCGAAAAAGAATACAATAGATTAGAAAATGGATTCAATTCGAAATTTACAATTTTGTAATGGGACCGTCCCCTTATGCTATTTGCAACTTTAGAACATATACTAACTCATATCTCTTTCTCAACCATTTCTATTGTGATTACGATTCATTTGATAACCTTATTAGTTCGTGAACTTGGGGGATTACGTGATTCGTCAGAAAAAGGAATGATAGTTACTTTTTTCTCTATAACAGGATTCCTAGTTTCTCGTTGGGCTTCTTCGGGACATTTTCCATTAAGTAATTTATATGAGTCATTGATCTTCCTTTCATGGGCTCTGTATATTCTTCATACCCTTCCTAAGATACAGAACTCTAAAAATGATTTAAGCACAATAACTACGCCAAGTACTATTTTAACGCAAGGCTTTGCCACATCGGGTCTTTTAACTGAAATGCATCAATCCACAATACTAGTACCTGCTCTACAATCTCAGTGGTTAATGATGCATGTCAGTATGATGTTACTAAGCTATGCAACTCTTTTGTGCGGATCCTTATTATCTGCCGCTATTCTAATCATTAGATTTCGAAATAATTTCCATTTCTTTTCTAAAAAGAAAAAAAATGTTTTATTTAAAACATTTTTCTTTAGTGATTTTTATGCAAAAAGAAGTGCTTTAAAAAGCGCCTCTGTTCCTTCATTTCCGAATTATTACAAATATCAATTAACAGAGCGTTTAGATTCTTGGAGTTATCGTGTCATTAGTCTAGGATTTACCCTTTTAACCATAGGTATTCTTTGTGGAGCAGTATGGGCTAATGAGGCGTGGGGATCCTATTGGAATTGGGATCCTAAGGAAACTTGGGCATTTATTACTTGGACCATATTTGCAATTTATTTACATAGTAGAACAAATCAAAATTGGAAGGGTACAAATTCGGCACTTGTAGCTTCGATAGGATTTCTTATAATTTGGATCTGCTATTTTGGTATCAATTTATTAGGAATAGGTTTACATAGTTATGGTTCGTTTACATTAACACCTAAATGATTACATAAAATAAAACCTTCATGAAATGAACCTTTTTCTTTTTTGTTTTATTTGAGAACCCCTTGAACGCCTTCTCAAAGGGTTCTCAAAAATTCAAGATAGATCTAATTAGACTTTTTACTTTTTTCTGCATTAATAGGGCGGACTAGTAAAAAAACCTATTTAGGATAATAATTGGATAAGAGAGCCTCTACTCTGTCAACGGATAGAGAGAGAACTAAATCTGGATAAATACCAATACCTATTACTGGTAAAAAGATACAGATTAAAATAAAGAGTTCTCGCGGTCCAGAATCCACAAAATTTGCGTTTGGAACATTAAATAGCTTGTATCCATAGAACATCTGGCGTAACATAGATAATAAATAAATAGGGGTTAATATCATTCCAATTGCCATTACAAAAGTAATTAGCATTTTTGGCATTAACAAAAATTTTGGACTAGTAATTAGTCCAAAAAAGACTACTAATTCTGCGACAAAACCACTCATTCCTGGTAAGGCAAGAGAAGCCATTGAAAAGCTACTAAACATAGTAAAAATTTTCGGCATTGGGATAGATATTCCCCCCAGTTCTTCGAGATAAACAAGACGCATTCTATCAGAAGCCGTTCCTGCCAAGAAAAAAAGTGTAGCACCAATAAATCCATGGGATAATATTTGTAAAATAGCTCCATTGAGTCCAATGTTGGTTATGGAACCAATTCCTATAATTATGAAACCCATGTGAGATACAGAGGAATAGGCTATTCTTTTTTTGAAATTTCGTTGACCAAGAGAAGTTGAAGCTGCATAGATTATCTGGATCGCTCCTATTATTACCAACCAGGGCGAAAATAAATAATGAGCATGAGGTAACAATTCCATGTTGATACGAATCAATCCATATGCTCCCATCTTTAATAAGATTCCCGCTAAAAGCATACATGTACTATAATGCGCTTCCCCATGGGTATCTGGTAACCACGTATGTAGGGGTATAATCGGCAATTTGACAGCATAAGCAATAAGGAAGCCAAAATATAAAAGTATTTCCAAGGTTGTCGGGTATGATTGATTAATTAATCTTTCCAAATCTAATCCTGGTTCGTTGGAACCATATAAGCCTATACCCAGAACTCCGATTAAGAAAAAAATGGAACCGCCTGCAGTATACAAAATAAACTTTGTAGCTGAATATAGACGCCTCTTCCCCCCCCACATGGATAAAAGTAAGTAAACAGGAATTAATTCTAACTCCCACATGATAAAAAAAAGTAAAAGGTCTCGCGAAGAAAATAATCCTATTTGACCACTATACATTGCGAGCATCAGGAAATAGAATAATCGCGAATTCCGGGTAACTGGCCAAGCTGCTAAAGTAGCTAAAGTAGTGATAAATCCTGTCAATAAAATGGATCCTACTGAAAGTCCATCGATTCCCAATCTCCAGTGGAAATCGAGTATATCTATCCATTTATAATCCTCCTTTAGTTGGATTAAGGGATCCTCCAGTTGGAAATGATAACAGAATGCATAAGTCATTAGAAGGAATTCTAATAAACAAATAGATATAGTATACCACCTAACGATTTTGTTTCCCCTATGAGGTAAAAAGAAAATTAATGAACCCGCAAATATCGGCAAAACAACAAGTATTGTTAACCAAGGAAAATAACTCATGATAAAGTGATAAAGACAAGATACGTTTTGACCAGAAAAGCCCGTGCTCGATTATTTCGAGCACAGGCTTCTTCGGTAAAGAGGAATCAGACGATTCGAATGAAGTTTTTTGTAACGTATCAATCAATAAGATAGAGCCATGCTACGGGTTGTTTCAGGCCCTAAATAAACGCGGACACTTAAAAAATCTGTTGGGCAGGCGGATTCGCATCTCTTACAACCCACACAATCTTCGGTTCTCGGCGCGGAAGCAATTTGCTTGGCTTTACATCCATCCCAAGGTATCATTTCTAATACATCTGTTGGACAAGCTCGTACACATTGAGTGCATCCTATACATGTATCGTAAATTTTTACGGAATGTGACATTGGATCTATAAATTTTTCTTTTCAACATAAAATTTTTCGATCTGGTAAAAATGAAATTAGTACTATCATGAGTCATATGTATTGTAGACACCAGACGAAGCAATGGTTTATCCAAACTTCAAAAATAATAATCTATTTTTTAATCCGTTTGTGAGAAAGCGTGAAAAAAGCCAAGAGACTTGAATTTTGGACTTCAATAATAAGAATTATACGAATTGTACATACGAATTCGAATTAGCCAATAATCTTTTCAATATAAATTATTGCAATATTCAAATTGCAATATCAATGAATTACAAAAATTCATTTAAGTGAAAAAGAATACTATGCAATAACCTACTTAAAAAAAATGTATATTCTCAAATAATACTAAGAAAATAGTATTGATTTCTATTCATCTTAATATTCAATATTATTATATATGCGCCTTTGTTTAGAGGATTATATGTCTAATTATTCAATAAATTAGATTGATTGATACGAGTTGATTTCCTATTACGATGGATGGAAGAAAGAATGGATAGTCCAATAGCGGCCTCAGCAGCCGCAAGGGCTATCACAAAAATTGCGAAAATGTCTCCTTTTAATTGGCGACTATCAAATAGATCAGAAAATGTTACGAGATTTAGATTAATTGAATTCAGTATAAGTTCAAGGCATATTAGAGCTCTAACCATGTTTCGGCTTGTGATCAATCCATAGATACCAATCGAAAATAAATAGACACTCAAAAAAAGTACATGCTCAAACATCATTAATTAACTCCTTATCAATCTCGATTCATTTCAATATGAGGACAAGAATTGAACCGATTTAATTAATTACAATAGAACAATTACACAACAAAAGAGAAAAAAAAGAAGGTATTTGTTGGCAGTAGATCGGTTTTACTAAATCAAAATTGTGATTCTTTAGTTATTTATTTTAGATTTCCAATTCTTAGAATTTTTACTATTTTTAAGTTTTCTTATTGCCGAGCCATAGTAATTGCACCTATTAAAGAAACTAAAAGAATTATGGAAATGAGTTCAAACGGAAGATAAAAATCGGTTGCTAAATGAATCCCAATTTGTTGAACATTATTTATGAGACCCTGTTCTACTATTTGGTTTGATCTTGTAGTCCAAAGAATTCCATACCATGACGTATCTGGGATAGTAGTCATTAGTGAAAAAACAATAGTTATACAAACTAGTGAAGTGAATCCATCTCCAATAGTCCAATAATTCTTATCTTTAGACCATTCTGAGCCATTTACGAACATTACAGCGAATATGATCAAGACATTTATGGCTCCCACATAAATAAGAAGTTGTGCCACAGCTACAAAGTAGGAATTTAATAAAAAATAGAATAAGGATATACAAACAAGAACTAATCCCAGCGAAAAGGCAGAATAAATGGGGTTGGTAAGTAATACTACTCCTAGACCCCCTAGTAAAAGAACAAATCCCCCAAATAGCATAAGAATCTCATGTATTGGTCCAGGTAAATCCATTATGGATAAAAAGAAATTAATAGTATAAAATTTTTCATGAACTGACTAAAACTAAAGGATTCAAGGAAGGCAAAAGGGATTAGGATATTTTTTTTTGTATATAAGCTGTATAGTTATAAATTATATCACGAAAATCTAGTCTGATTTAAAATACTAAAAAATTTCCAATAAGCAGTAGTTATTGGTTTTTCTTTATAGTTTAGTAAAGGATTCTTCTTTTTTTATAATATAACAAAAAGAAAAGAAAAAATACGAGTTTAGTAATCAGTAATCGTTCTTGAATTCGAAGATTTATCTTCGTCTATTTTACTTTTACTCGAATTTCTAATTGTTTGAATTGTGTAATCTTCCATTATGGAGATCGGTAATCGACTTAAAGCAATTTGATTGTAATTCAATTCATGACGATCATAAGTAGAAAGTTCATACTCTTCAGTCATTGATAAACAGCTTGTGGGACAGTACTCAACACAATTGCCACAAAATATACAAACTCCGAAATCAATACTATAATTAAGCAATTGTTTCCTTTTAATATTCTTTTCAAATCTCCAATCTACAACGGGTAGATCTATCGGACATACGCGAACACATACTTCACAAGCAATACATTTATCAAATTCAAAGTGGATTCGCCCCCGGAAACGCTCTGGTGTAATTGATTTTTCGTAAGGGTAGTGAATCGTTATAGGTAAACGATTTGTGTGGGATAAGGTAGTTATGAAACTTTGACCAATGTACCTTGTAGCACGTATTGTTTGTTGACCATAACTCATGAACCCAGTTACCATAGGGAACATATTCATTCTAAATATCTATGAAAAAGATATGTTTCTTTCTCTTGTTTGAGAGAGCTTTTGTGTTGAAAATATTCTTACTGTTATTGTATTATCTTATTTATAGTGAAACAAGTTGGGAAGAGGTTGTTAATAAGAGATTGCCCAGGGAAATAGGTAAAAGAAATTTCCATCCAAGATTTAATAACTGATCCATTCTCATCCTGGGTAAAGTCCATCTTATTGTGATAGAAATGAAGAGAAATAAATAAGCTTTAGTTAATGTAATAAAGATACCTATTGTCATTTCCAAAATTCCAACTGCGTTATTCATTTGGAAAAAATCAAAAAAGGATATATAGGGAATAGATAAATTCCACCCGCCTAAGTAGAGAACTGTTACAAATAAAGAGGAAACTAATAAATTGAGGTAAGAAACAAGATAAAATAAACCATATTTTATACCGGAATATTCGGTTTGATAACCTGCTACTAATTCTTCCTCTGCTTCTGGTAAATCAAAGGGTAATCTTTCACATTCTGCCAAAGAAGAAATTAGAAAAACTAGAAAACCTATAGGCTGACGCCAAATATTCCACCCCAAAAAACCATACTTTGACTGTGCTTCAACTATATCAACTGTACTTGAACTGTTAGATAATCATAGTCGACGATAACATCACAGTTCCCACCGCTATTCCAAAACCGTACGTGAAACCTTAGCTTCATACGGCTTCTCTATGATCAGAAAAAAGAGAGGACTGTTTCCTTTCGTTATTAGCCCCCGGAGCGTAGATAGAATTAGGTAAAATAAAATAGATTGGAAAGTCCTAAATTAGACCAAAGTAATTCTGTCTGCTAGAATAAGAAAAAGCGCTTCTGAATTGATCTCATCCTTTATAATATAATAAATTTATTTCTTTGTTCAGTAATAACTTAATCTTGGAATAAAACACTTGTTATAGGAATTAAATTAATAAATGAAAAGATTTGGGTATTAGTTCATAAGGAATTCTCTATGAATATGGATAGAGGAAGGAAATAATTCAAATTTTTTTGTATTGCACTCCACATCTTTTGTCCTACTCTTCTTTCCCTGGGTAGGGGGTATTTAAAAAGAAAAAAAAGGGGTAAAGGGTTAATTCGTTCTTTATAGCCATTTCCTTAACAAGTGAATGGGAACATACTCTGGATCGGAATCCGAAGAAAGTACTACTTGATAATTTCCACTAATTTCAAGTCCTTATTATGATTCCTTTTATGGGGAAAAATCTCTAATATCTTAGATTCCCCATTCCTAATCCTTTATGTACTTTAGTGTTCCTAACCCTTCACTAACTTTTGATGGATTCTTCTTATGATTATAAGTTATAGTAATAACTAGGAATATTCTAGTAATGGAATTCCATATCGCGAATCCTTTATTCTTGCCCGCTTCAAGATATGATGACTAATTAAAAAATATCAACCTTGGGATAAAGAGTTTACACTGCTTATGTTTACTTCAACTTTTTTCTTGTACGTAGGAAATGAGATTTTTTCTTTTTACTACAAATTTATAAGCTGTTTTGTTTCACTCATATAGCTATCTAGTTTAACTTACCAACCCGAATACATAATAAGAAAAGGAAGATAAATAGTTAATGGATTTTATAGGAAAAATATCCTATTTTAACGAATCACACGTAGAGATATTGCTAGAACACAAAAAGTTAATGGTATTTCATAACTAATGGATTGAGCAGCAGCTCGTAGACCGCCTAAAAAAGAATATTTATTATTTGAGCTATATCCTGCCATAAGAAGACCAATAGGGGCAATACTTGAAATGGCAATCCATAAAAAAACACCAATACTAAGATCGGCTAAAACAAAATGATATCCCAAAGGGATAACTAAAAAACTTAATAAAATTGATATGACTGCTATAGAGGGTCCAATGCTAAATAAAGGAATATCTCCTCGGGATGGTAGGATATCCTCTTTTAAAAGTAGCTTAGTCCCATCTGCTATAGCTTGAAGCAGTCCCAAGGGGCCCGCATATTCAGGACCAATACGTTGTTGTATCGACGCAGATATTTCTCTTTCTAACCACACAATTACGAGTACCTCTATTGTGATTCCCAAAAGGAGGGTCAAAATGGGTAGAATCGATATGAGTCCATAGACTTCTTTTAATAATTCCAATTTCGAAAAAGAATTGATAGTTTCTACTTCTACCCTATCTATTATCATTTCAACGATCAACTTCTCCCATAATGATATCTATACTACCTAATATCGTCATGATATCAGCCAATTTCATTTTTTTAACTAGTTGAGGAAGAATTTGCAAATTAATAAAACCGGGTGGACGAATTTTCCATCTCCAGGGGAAAAGGCTATCATCTCCTACTAGATAAATTCCTAATTCACCTTTGGGGGCTTCCACTCTTACATAAAGCTCTTGCTTTGACAATTCAAAATTGGGTGAAGGTTTTTTACCAAGAAATCTATATTCAAAATCATTCCATTCGGAATTCTTTGCTTTCTTAAAGCGTCGGACTTCTAAATTCTCATAAGGGCCTCCAGGAATTTTTTCTACCGCTTGTTGAATTATTTTAATCGATTCCCTCATTTCACTGACTCGTACTAAATAACGAGCTAACGAATCCCCTTCTTTTTGCCATTGGACTTTCCAATCAAATTGGTTGTAAGATTCATAAGGATCCACTTTACGAAGATCCCATTGTATTCCAGAAGCTCGTAACATCGGTCCCGATAAGCCCCAATTTACTGCTTCTTCTCCACTAATAAAACCTACTCCCTCAACCCGCTCTAAAAAAATGGGATTCTGTGTAATAAGTTGTTGATATTCAACAACTCCGCGTAAAAAATAATCACAGAAATCTAAACATTTATCGATCCATCCATAAGGTAGATCCGCGGCTACTCCTCCGATGCGAAAGTAATTGTGCATCATTCGCATACCTGTAGCAGCTTCAAAAAGATCGTATATTAACTCTCTCTCTCTAAAAATATAGAAAAAAGGGGTCTGTGCGCCGAGATCCGCCATAAAAGGCCCAAGCCATAACAAGTGAGAAGCTATACGGCTCAACTCTAACATAATTACCCTAATATAGCTGGCTCTTTGGGGTATTTGAATATTCTCCAAGAATTCTGGTGCATTTACCGTTATTGCTTCTGTAAACATAGTAGCTAAATAATCCCACCGTGTTACATAAGGTAAGTATTGTATAATAGTTCGGTTTTCCGCGATTTTTTCCATTCCTCTGTGTAAATAGCCTAATATGGGTTCACAATCAATAACATCTTCACCATCGAGAGTAACGATCAGTCGAAGAACACCA